CTCATCAGTACGAGTCAAGGGAATAGCCCCCTGGCCTCTGATTTCCATATAAAGGACACGACGAGCATAAATACCCTCTTTGACTTCTATTCTGACGGACTGAATATCTTTTATAAGGAATCGGAGGAAGATGCGACGATTTTTTCCAGGAAATCCCCAACGAAAAATACATACTATTCCTTCTTTTCTATCGAATCGATCATAACCACTACCTACATTCCACAAAATTGTGCACCACAAATAGGAGCTAATAAAGAGACCCGCGATCCCATAGAAAGACATCACGATCCCTTGTGGAAAAAAAATGATTTGCTGAGCCGGAAATAAAGATATCAAATTTCTACCAAAATAACTAGAAGTTCCAACCAATAAGAATCCTAATGAACCTAAAAAAAGGATAAAAGCCCAGCAGAAATTACTTGTTTTTCGAGACCCTGTTATAAGTTCTATCCATATACGTTCTGATCGCCAACTCATACTTAATCCGTTTGCATTTTATTGAAATTGAGAGAATAAGCCAAATGAATTTGACTTTACTCTTTTTATTTCCGAAATAACTCTCATCAACTAGCACTATTTTGATGTGAACCTTTAGGAATAATTTAATTCATCAAATTGGTTAGATCTAAAATAATAACATCCCCTTCATATGATTCCCTTATAGATATCCACATACATATAGATACATTGACTTTACATTTCAGACATCCGCCGATCCTGATCTATTTGAAAATAGCTAGAATTCATTTATCCATATATCATTTTCTGCATGCATAAGAGCTCTTTCATTTATGTTCGACGGAACCGCATATTAGACCATATTCCACTAAATGGATATCCGTGTTATGATACAAGTCTAAGTTTTGAAAAAAAAAAATGGCTGAGATTTATTCCCATCGGATTTAAACAATCTTATTTTTTTGAACATGAAGAGATAAAGAAGCCATTGCAATTGCCGGAAATACTAGGCCTACTAAAGGCACAAAAATAGAGGGAAAGTTGAAAATTGTCATAAAATGGGGTACCTCGATTTACTAGTTGTACCTGTTATTGTTATAAAGATATCTTATAATAATTATAATTCTTAATTAAATAATAATTCGAATTAATATAGACCTAAGTATATATCTAAGTAAGTATATATAATAAGTGCAAGGAATGGAGAACTAAATAACTGGACTTGTTCATCTTTCTACGTGAAATATCTGTATGATAATCGACTTTCTTATTATTCTTCTTCTTTTGTTGTTGTTTTTTAATTTAATAAAGAAAGAGTTTCTTACAAATTACTGAAAGATTCGTTAGAATACGATTCAACAGGGATTCTTAGTCAAAATGGGGATTCTCGGTAGATATAGAAAGATAAAAAACTCTATCTTTTTTCTATCTTTTATCTTGTTAATAAAAGCTCCTTGATTACTAATCAGGAATATAGGTCAAAAAAAAAAATTATCCACAACTTTTGATTCTTTCTACAATTAGATCTTATACCACCAAAAAACCCTATTCTGATGATTTTGACTTTGATTTTGATAAACTAACTACTTGTTTGCTACAAATAAAATAATTGAACTTAATGCTCTACTTGATTGAATTTTGATTCAAAGGAAAGAAAGCGTGGAGCTGAAATAACTCACTCAGAACGCCTTTTAAAGGATTACGTGGTACGATTAGATCGAATAAGCCCTTCTGAAATAAATATTCGGCCGCTTGGGAACCTTCGGGTACTGTTTTATTCAATGTTTGTTCAATTACTCTTTTACCCGCAAATGCAATGTAGGCATTGGGTTCGGCAATAATGATATCCCCCAACATACCAAAACTAGCCGTCACCCCACCAGTAGTAGGTGATGTAAGGATTGATACATAGAATAACTTTTTATTTGATTGATAATCATATAAAGCAGAAGATATTTTAGCCATTTGCATCAAGCTCAAACTTCCTTCTTGCATGCGTGCCCCTCCGGAAGCACACACTATAATAAGAGGTAAAAAATTATTGGTAGCATACTCGATCAAACGGGTAATTTTCTCCCCAACGACGGATCCCATACTACCCCCCATAAACTGAAAATCCATAACTCCAATTGCTGTGGGAATACCGTTTAGTCGGCCTATGCCTGTTTGAACAGCCTCAGTTAATCCTGTTTTTCTTTGATAAGAATCGATACGATCTTTATAAGGCTCCTCCTCCGAATGAAATTCAATGGGATCCAGAGAAACCATGTCTTCATCCATAGGATCCCAGGTGCCTGGATCAATCAAAAGTTCGATTCTATCTGAACTACTCATTTTCAAATGATATCCACATTGTTCACAAATATTCATTTTTGACTTAAAAAATTTCTTATAATTTAATCCATAACAATTTTCGCATTGAACCCACAAATGCCTGTATTTTTGAGTTACATCGAGATCATTAGAACTTTCTCTTTCATTAGAACTTTCTCTTATAGTTAAATCACTACCATTAGTGCTGGTTCTTATACTGGAACTCTCG